ATGACTAGGTTTAATTCACTTCTTTTACAGGATAGTATAAATATAGCTGGGGCTGAGATTGTGTTGTTTCACGATTATGCTATATTATTAATAAGTTTAATTTTAATAGGGTTTGTGGTTTTTAGTCTTATGGTTCTTAAGACTGGTAGTTGATTTGTAAAAGGGTATGGCTCTTCTGAGATGTTGGAGATTAGTTGGACTATGATTCCTAGGTTTTTATTATATTCATTAAGGGTTCCTTCTTTATTTTTAATATATTATATTGAGGGAAATACAAAGTATGATTTAACCTTAAAGGTGACTAGGCATCAGTGATATTGGAGTTATGAGGTGAGTGAATATAGGAGGGAGATGTCTTTTGATAGTTATATAATTAATGATGAAGATTTACAAGTAGGAGGTTATCGATTACTAGATGTTGATAATAGTGTGGTGTTACCTTATTTAAGTAAAATTCGGGTATTAGTGACTTCAGGAGATGTGTTGCATGCTTGGGCATTACCTTCAATAGGTATAAAAATTGATGCTATTCCTAGGCGGTTGAATTTTATAAATATTATAAGTTTTCGACCGTCGTCAGTTTATGGTCAGTGTAGTGAGATTTGTGGTGTAAATCATAGTTTTATACCTATTCATATTGAGTTTGTTAGGTGGGAGAGGTTTTTAAATGCAAATGTTGCGTAAGAATGTTCTTATGAGTTTAGTATTAAATAGTTTTTCTTATTTACCCGCGCCGGCTAATATTAGTTATTGGTGGAATTGGGGGTCTATGATTAGGGTAACTTTAGTGTTGCAGATTTTAACTGGTTTGTTTTTAACAATACATTATGTCAGTTCTGCGGAGTGTGCGTTCGATTCGGTGGTTCACATTCATCGGGATGTGATAAGGGGCTGAGCGATACGTTCTATGCATAGAAATGGGGCTAGTTTATTTATGTTTTGTATTTATATACACATTAGGCGTAGGATTTATTATAAGTCTTTTATAAATGTTCATGTGTGAAGAGTAAGGGTAGTATTGTTTATTTTAGCTATAATTACTGCATTTTTAAGGTATGTTTTACCGTGGGGTCAAATAAGTTTTTGAGGGGCAACAGTGATTACAAATTTTTTAAGTGTAATTCCGGTTTATAGGACTGATGTTGTGAATTGGATTTGGGGTGGTTTTTCTGTTAGAGGGCCAACATTAACTCGATTTTATACTTTACATTATTTAATGCCGTTTGTAATTGTGGTTTTTTCATTATTACATTTAGTTTTTTTACATAGTAAAGGTAGTAGAAATCCTCTTGGAGTTTCTTCTAAGAGTTTGAAGTTTAATTTTTGGCCATATTCTTTGGTGAAGGATTATAATAGTTTTTTAACAATTTTGGTTTTTTATTTATTAGTTGTGTTTTTTTTTCCAAATGTATTTGGAGATCCTGAGAATTTTATGAAGGCAAACTCTTTGGTGACTCCTGTCCATATTAAACCTGAGTGATATTTTTTATTTGCATATGCAATTTTGCGGTGTATTCCAAATAAGAGTATGGGAGTGGTGGCTTTAGTGATGTCTGTTGTAGTTTTATTATTTTTACCAATATTAAATATAGTTAATAAAAATTTTTATGTAAAAGGAAATTCACTAATGCGAAAAATGGTGTTTTGGGTTTTTAGTTTTAATTTTTTAGTTTTAACTTGGTTAAGGGGTTCACCGGTGGAGGAGCCATATATTTTTTTGGCACAGGTAAGTAGTGTGTTATATTTTTTTTCAATTATAATATTAAGGATTTTGTAATGGTGTTGCGGTAGATGTGGCAGAGGGTATATATGTGTTAAATTGTAAATTTAATTAAATCATTAGGAATGGTCGTTTACATGGGGGGTCAGATATGTTAATTAGACTATTAGACTGCAAATTTAGAGGTGCGCGCTTAAGCTTGTCCCGTAAGGGACAAGCGGGTGGTTGCAGAAATGTAGATGATAAGTTATTAGCTTATAGTATATCTAAGGATATTGCAGTAAAAACAGGACGCTGTTAAAAAATAACTAATATGGCGGAGTTATACGCGGTAGTTCTAAGATCTGTTTACGGGATATTTAATCTCTATTAGTAAAAAGAGATATGGCTTGTGTTGTTATGTTTATAAATAGATTTATGGTATTTTGAGGGTTTATGTTGGTTATATTTTTAATTTTGGGGGTAGTATTATTATATAATAATCAATTTTTAACAAAGTTTATGGGGATGGATTTGAAGACTTATTTATTATATAGTTGTTTATATTTTTTATTATTTTTATTTATTTATGTGTACTTTAGGTGAAATAGTGTATTAAGAGTTGTTATAATTAGGAGTATTTGGTTAAGGGAGTCAATTATTTTTAGTTTTGATTTCCTATCTTTAATGTTCTTAAGGTCGGCAATAATTGTGTCCATTTCTATTTTTGAGTTTAGATTAATATATATAGAGAGAGAGTCTTCAGATATGAATTTTTTATTATTATTAAATTTATTTTTGTTTTTTATATTTTGTTTAGTATTTTCTGGTGATGTGATTACGCTTTTTATTAGGTGAGAGGGAGTGGGAATTTTGTCTTATATTTTAATTTCTTGGTGATTTAGGCGGAGAGATGCGCAGGGGGGCAGTATGCAGGCAGTGATTTATAACCGTGTGAGAGATTTTGGGATGGTTATAATTGTATTAATGCTCTTTTTATTTGTAGATAGGTTGAGTATTAGGTGGATGGGAGGAATAACTAGACTTTTATATTTATTTATTTTATTATGTATTATTGCTAAATCTTCTCAGTTATTTTTCCATCCTTGGTTGCCTAATGCAATGGAGAGGCCCACTCCAGTATCTTCACTATTACATTCGTCAACAATGGTGGTAGCTGGGGTGTATTTAGTGCTACGGATGAATCATTTAATTGGTTTTCAGGGTGAAGTATTGTTAATTGGTATTTTTACATCTCTATTTAGGAGATTGTGTGCAAGTTTTCAGAGTGATTTTAAAAAGGTGGTGGCATTTTCGACAACTAGTCAATTAGGGTTTATATTAGTAACTTTAGGTCTGAGACAAAATTTATTGTGTTTAGCTTATATAGTTTTTCATGCGTTTTTTAAGGCAAACTTATTTATAGTAAGTGGGGTGTTGATTCATGGTAGTAGGAATATTCAGGACTATCGGAGCATGCGGTTGACGTTTATAAATAATTCGAGTACGAAGATAATATTTATAATTAGTAGTTTGGCGATGATGGGATTTCCTTTTTTATCTAGGTTTTGGGCGAAGGATGTGATTTTAGAGTATCTTTTATCTAGGAGGGTAAGGGTATTTTTGTTGGTTGTAAGGGTAATTGGGGCTTTGTTGACAAGTGTGTATTCGGTTCGGTTATACTATGGAATTTTTGGGAGTAGAGTGTTGAAAAGGAATAAAGTAATTAGAATGGAAGGATTACTAACAATATCTTATTTATGGCGAATAATATTAAGAGTTGTGTCAATAGGAGTTTTATTTTTATTAATTATACCCTATGAACCTGTTTATATTAGGGGATTTTTGAAATTGGTACCTTTGTTTTTAATTTTATTAGGGGGGATGACTAGATTTTATTTGTTATTTAAAAGTAATAAGGGATTGTTTTATTTATTTTATTTGTATTTTTATAATCCACTAATACATAAGTATTTAAGCTCAAGTGTTAGAAAGATTTCTGAGTATTTAATTAGTTTTGATTTTGTTATATTAGAGTGGGTGAGACCTTTGGGGGTGAAGAAAGTTTTTTTAAAGATAATTGTTTTTATGTTTATTTTAATTATTGGTGTTGGATTAGGGATGTGAATATAAGTGTAATAGTTTAATTTGTAAAATTTTGTTTTGAAAAGGCGGGGATATTTAGGTTTATACTATGTATTTTATTTTTGAGAAGGTGTTAGTTAATTTATATTATAATAAATAGTTTGAAACTATTAGTAAGTCTTAGGGGCTATACTTTAAGTGAGATATTTTAAATAAAATAATATTTTTACAAGATATAGATACTTTATAAGTGGGTTCTTACAATTTATAACTTTAGTTTATATAAAATATTGGTTTTCGGGACCAATGAACATTTAGGTGAGGTTAAAAGTTATAAAATGTTTTGAATAATATTATTAGTAATGTTAATGATGATTTTTGTACTGCAGTTTACAAGAAATTCGTTTTTATATTGGGTTTTTATAGAGATGGTTTCTTTAATTATTGTTGTTTATTTATTAGTGGTATCTAAAAATGTAAGGAATTTATATAGGGTTTTAAATTATTTTTTGGTTCAAGGTTTGGGGGGGCTTATTGTTCTACTTAGGTTGGTTTGGGGAATTTTAGAGGATGGGAGAATTTATAGATTTTTTAATAATAGTCATAATAATGTTATGTTGATTTTAATTTTAAGGTTATTTATTAAAATAAGGTTTTTCCCGTTTTTTTATATAGTTATTATAGTTATGTTGAAGTTAGGTTATAAGGAGTGCTTTATTATTATTATTTTACCCAAGATTATTCCTTTATATTTATTTTTAAATATGAATTTATCGATATTTGAAGGGCTTTTATATTTAGTGATTTTAATAAGCTTGTTTACTGCTGGGGTGAATAGATTAAAGGCTGCAGATATTCGTGAGTTAATAGGTTGATCTTCAATTAACCAAACTAGGTGGATGATATTGTTGGTGATGTGTGATGTAATATTATTTTTGTTATTTTATGTGTTTTATCTTGTGTTAATATTTATATTTTGATATTATGTTAAGAGGGTTAGTAGCTCTTCATTTTTTGGAGTTTCGCATTTAATAAGAAAAGGGGATATAAGAGTGATTATAACTCTTTTGTTAAGGATAATTGGGGGGTTTTCTCCTTTTGCTTTATTTCTTTTTAAGATATTTAGGTTATTAATGGTTGTTAATAGTTTTAGAGCTTGAGGTGTAAGGTTTTTATTTTTAATATTAACCAGAAGTTTTTTGTTTTACATACGAATTTTTCAGTTTTTATTATGTGTTACTAGTAGTTATAGGAGTTTGAGATTTTCTTATAAAGATTCTAATAGTAGGGCGGTAAGTTTTTTTTTAATATTAGTGTTGACGGTAACAGGTTTTATTGTTTTTTATATTTAATATAACTAAATTAAAAATAAAGTTTATTAATAGGTTTTTGTACAGAAGTAATTTCCTTATAAGATAAAATAATCTATAGTTTTTAGGTGACTAAAATGAATAACAATTCTTAGGAGATGGGGAAGATGTCGTATGTTTTAGTAATAGTGATTTTTATAGGAGTAATGTCACAGTTTTCTAATAAAAATAATCTATTGAGGGGAATTTTTTATTTAAGGGTGGTAGGTGTTTTTTTTCTTTGTAAATTAATAATTAGAAGGGAAGGTTTAAGGGTTCTACAATTATACCCTCTTAGTTTGAGTTGGGTGGGCTTTAGGTTGTGTTTAATTAGTATTTACATTGTAGTTTTTAGTATTCTATCAAGAAAAGGTCATATAGGTAAAATTAAAGTGCTGTATTTTAATTTAATATTAAGGATTTTAATTGGCTTGTGTGTGTTGTTTTCAACCACAAACCCATTCATTTTTTTTTTTTTTTTTGAATTACCAATTCTTCCAATAATTTTAATTATTGGGGTGTGGGGTAGTCAGTCTGATCGGTTGATAGCTAATTATTATTTCTTAATATATACTATTATTGGGAGGATTCCTTTTATAGTGGGTGTATTTTTATTTATTAGTGTGTATGGTGGTGGTTTTTATGTTACGTATTTGGATTTTTTGTTTGAATTTACTAATATTTTGTTTTTTATGGTGGTTTTGGCTTTTATGTGTAAATTACCTCTTTATAGGGTACATTTGTGACTGCCCAAGGCTCATGTGGAGGCGCCGGTGAGGGGCTCAATAGTGTTAGCTAGGCTGTTGTTAAAAATAGGTGGGTTTAGGGTAATGCGGATTTTGTTATTATATGGATTTTCCTTTTATGGGATTGTAGGGTTTATAGTATTTTTAAGGTTGTGGGGTGGTGTGGTGCCTTTAATTGTTTGTATACGTCAGGTGGATGTGAAGTCCTTTATTGCTTATAGTTCGGTTTCACATATGTCTGTTTCATTTTTAAGGTTATTAGTTAGGAGTGTGTTAAGGTATAAGAGAGGATACTTGGTGTTTTTAGGACATAGAGTGGTGTCTCCTGCTATGTTTTATTCGGCTAATTTGGTTTATGAGCGGGTTAATAGTCGATTGTTGGTGGGGATGGGAAGATTACAGCGGTATATAAGAATGTTAGGTGTATTTTTTATGGTATTTTTATTGGTAAATATGGGATTTCCACCTACAGTAAATTTTTTTGGGGAGTTAATATTATATGTGAGAATTGGGGGATATAATGTTTTTATGTTGAGGTTTTGTTTTTTTATGTTTATTTTTAGAGGGGTTGTAATGTTGTTAATATATACTAAATTAGTTCGAATTGGAGGGGTAGGTTATGTGAGAATTGGTGATATAAATAATCGGGAGATATTTATTTTATTGTTGTTGATATGTTTTTTAATTTTGTTAACCGTTGGTGTGAGTAAGTTTTAGTTTAAGTGGTATAAAGTTAATGTTTTACATATTTTTTTTTTTAAGATTATCTTTCTTAATAGTTCTAAGTATAAATTTAAGTGTATTTATTTTTGGGGTTGGTTTGGTGACAATGTTATTAATATATTTGAGATGGATAATTATATTAGGTGAGGGTTTGAGAGTGTCTTTAAGCGAGGAGGAGGTTTATGAGTGTGGTTTTGAGAGTTTTTATAAATTAAGAGGAGGTTTTTCTGTTCAATTTTTTATTGTTAGGTTGTCATTTATGCTGTTTGATTTGGAGATTTGTTTGTTTTTACCGAGAGTAGGGGGTGTAGTTACCTTTTATGTAACTAGGGGGTATATAATAATTTTTTTAATTATTGTGTTGTTTGTATTAGTATATGAGTATTTAGTTAGAAGGTTGTCTTGGTAATTGATTATTTAGTTTAAGAGAAAAATAATAATTTTGTAAGTTGTAGATGAATGTAGTTTAATAATCTAGAGGGGGTAGAAGAAGGAAAAATTATCATTAATATTTTAAGTTAAAAAAATGGATGACTTCTAATTATCAGATGCAATATTTTGTTTAATGAAAGTAAGTTAAGAGGGTTCATGTTTTTGTTGCTAACTAATAATATTTAACGTTCAAATCGTTAATTAATTTAAGGAATAATAATATTTATAGTTTAATTGAGAACATTATTTTTTCAGGATAAAGGTCGGCGTTAAGTTTGGTTGTAAATATGAGGGTAATGTGTTTAAGGTTAAGAATATTTATTATTGTAGTTTAAGAAGAGTAGAATGATAACCTTCCAAGTTAAAGGTCTAAATTATTTAGTGGTAATAAAAGAAGGGATAGTATTTTAAACTAAAGGTTAAGAGGTTTAAAATTGAGGAATGTTTTCAGTGTTTGAGAGTGCGTGAGTGGTGAGGGTTTTTCCTATTGGAATTTTAATGTTAATTGTTTTTTATTGGTTGTATAGTCCTATTAGGAGGTTGGGGAGTAATGTAAAGGAGGGTAATCTTTTTATATTAATGAGTCATTTTGGTGGATTAATGTATCCGGGGTTTATTTTTATTTTGGGATTATTTTTTATAATTTTGGTAATAAATATTATTGGATTAGTTCCAGGGAGGTTTCCCGTTAGTAGTATACCTAGATTAACTTTAATAGTGGCATTAGTAATGTGAGGAGGTGGTTTTATTTATTGTCTTGTTAATAATTTAAGTGGAGTGGTTAGTCATTTTTTACCAGTAGGTTCTCCTATGGTATTGAGTGTAGTTTTAGTTTGAATTGAAGTTATTAGTTGATTATGTCGTCCTTTAGCATTAGGGGTGCGTTTAATGGCTAATATTACGGCTAGACATTTGTTATTACATTTATTTAGGTCTGGGGTGTTTTTTATAAGTGGTGTGGTTTTGTTTCTTCCTTTAGTGATACTTTTTATATTATTTTTATTAGAGGTAGCGGTGGCGGTTATTCAAGCTTACGTTTATTCCTTATTATTGACGTTGTATATAGATGAGGGTTTAAGATAAAAAGAATGTCAGTAAACTATGGTTAAGTTGTGGGTTTCATAGATCCAAAAAGTCAATAATGCTGATTTGACATATAATTTATGACAAACGGGTGTGAAGAGTATAAAAGGTCTAAGGTTAGTTAAAGATTATAATATCAGTTTTGGGAATTGAAGTTGTGAGATGAGTCCCACCTTTGAGGGAGTGATAGGAAGACTCAAAAAATTTTTAACTTAAAAATAAGCAGAGAAATTTTTGGGTGGTGTCCGTTTAGAATAAAAATTTTTATGTGAGGAGGGAGATAGGATTGAGAGTTATAAGGATATTTATCTGTTTATAAAATAAGAGATTCGACTAAGGAGAAAACTCTAATGTTAATAATTTTTATTGTTGTTATGTTTTTATTTGCTGATGTTTGTTTGGTTTTATATTTACTAATGGTATTATTATTGGTGGCTTTTTTAGTGTTATTGGAGCGAAAGGTATTAGGAGTTTTACAGATTCGAAAGAGGCCGAATATTGTTAGGGTGAATAGATTGATGCAGACCGTTATGGATGGTGTGAAATTATTAATGAAGAAGTATTTTATAGGTGTGTTTAATGTGTTTTTTTTAGTTGCACCATTGTTAAGGTTTGTATTATCTTTAATACAGTGGGGTGTAATGAGTATCCCCAGGTCGTATGTTTGGAGTGAATATACTGTTGTAATTACTTTTGTGTTGTCTGGGTTAGGTGTGTTTATTATTATGTGGTGTGGTTGGGGATCTAGTAATTCGTATAGGTTTATTAGGAGTATTCGTGGAGTGGCGCAAATGATTTCTTATGAGGTGGTATTTTTCTTTTTCGTTATAATTTTTATAATTAGAATTAGGGTGTATTCCTGGGGTGAAATATTAGATAAAAAAGTAATAAGGGTGATGGTTATAAATGTAATATTATTTTTTATGTGGCTTGTGTTAATTTTATCTGAGTTGAATCGAGCTCCGTTTGATTTGGTAGAGGGGGAGTCTGAGTTAGTTTCTAGATTTAATGTAGAGTATTCAGGAGTGAGATTTACCTTGTTATTTTTAGCTGAGTATATAAATATTTGATTTTTATGTTTAATTTCATCGGTTGTTTTTTTGAACACAGTAGTACATGTTGTGTTAGGGAGGGTTTTTTTAACTTTAGTTGTTGTTTTGGTGCGAGGGTTGTTGCCGCGGTATAAGTTTAATCAGTTAATTGATTTAATATGGAAAGTTTTTTTACCTATTACAATATTATTATTGGTTATTAGTGTTTAATTTTATGGATTATATTTTGTAGTTTAAAGAGAACGTCTTATTTTGAGTGAGGAGGAGATTTAGAAGATTCGATTATAAATAATTTATTATGTTATGGGAGTAGGCGATTAGGATAAAATTATACTTAAGAGTGAGTAAGAAAATTAAGATAGTTGATATTTAGCAATGAGAAAGATAAATTTAATCTAAGTGGTTCTAATATTTTTTGTAAAATACAGGTGCCAGTATTCACGGTTATACCTGAGAAAAGTGTTTATTAATTTAGTGGTAGTTTAGTGGAGAGATTTAATTGATATGAAGTGTGGTAAAATAAGTTCTTCATATTTTTAATTTAAGTAAGGTAATCCTGATTGACGAACCAGATTAGGTACCTGGGTAGTAGGTTATAATGTGGATAAGTTTTAAGTGAAATAAAGTTAAATAATTAGGCGGTTCTGTTTATATAGGGGAGCTTGTTATTTTGCCGATAATCCGCGTTTAATGTTTTGTGAAAAAGAATTAGTGTATGTCCATTTATTAAACAACTAATAATTAGTATGTTTAAGTATTTTAGGTCGCCATGCTTTGTTTTATGAATTTATGAGCTACAATATATATTATGTGTGAGAAATAAAATGAGATTTTTTTTATTTAATGGGACTTATTAGTAAATAAAAAATAAAATGTTTTATTGAAGAGATTAAGCAGGGAGCACTCACCGCCCGCCACCTAATTAGTAACTGTTAGTAAGGCGTAACAAGGTAGTTTTTCTAGAAGGATAAACTGGATTTATTAATTAAGTGTATAGGATAGAAAGTCCTTCTTATTGTCAATAAGATAGTGTCGAGAGGGCTCACTTAAGGGATTTAGGTTAAAAAAACCCTTAGTTTTCAAAACTGGAAATACTTGGATGAGTAATCCTTGGGTATAAAATAGTTTAAAGTAAAATGGTAGTATGTGGAGCTGAGGATATTGTGGAAATTTTTATAAAGAGAGGTTTGTAAGGAATGCCGCAATTAAATTTTATTTCTTTTAGTTTTATTATTCTAGTTTCTTTGTTTGTAGGGTTTATAATAATACAGTCTATTATAAAAGACATAAAAGGGAGGTGATAAATATAAGATCTTAGTTTAAGTAAAAAATTTTTAAATTGCTCTTAAAGGATAAGTATTTAGATCTTATTGGTTAAAGTAGGTTAAAGTAAACCTGAGAGCTTATTACTCTTCAATATATTGTGAAGATGTCTTTAATATATTTCCATAATGGAAAAACTAACAGAGCTGTATTTAGTGTGATAGCTGTTAACTATTGAGAAATTGTGTGTAAACAATTGTTGGTGTAATGGGAAAATATGTTTGTGAGTTTATCTTGTTGAAGTGTTAGGTTTAGGGTGATTTTTGTTTTTATGTTTTGTTTTTTCCTAATATCATCATTTATGTATATAATAGTGGTGTTACTAATAATTAGTGTTTTGGGGTTTTTAGTCTTATATTCAATAAGGTATGTTTTTTTTAGTTTGGTGTTAGTGTTGATTTATTCGAGGGGGTTAATTTTATTGTTTATATATGTTATAAGTATAATGGGTTTACAATTTTCGGGGGTTATTAGATATAAGTTTTTAGTGTTGTTTTTGTTGATTTTATTTGGTGATTTAATAATAAGTAAAATAGTAGGTGAAGGATTTGTAGGGGGTTTATATATAAATTTTGGAAGATATATTTTATTTATAGGTAGGGCGTTAAGAGTGGCCTTGTTTAGGGTGTTATGTATGTTAATGAATAAAAATATGGTAGATTAAAAATAATATAAATAGAAAGATAGGTGTATAGAAAAGATATTCATATTTAATTTATAGTAGTTGTGAATGGGGTAAATTTAGATTGTAATTTGTGAGAATATTTATGGATATGCAGTGGTTTGAAATAATAGTTATGTTTGCCTTTTGTATAATGATTTAAAGAGGTTAAGATAATGTTATTATAAACACGAAAATCTGTGATTTTATGTTATTGAAGGGTTTGCTGTTGAAATATCATAATTAAAGTAACTTATGAAATTATATGTTAATCAAACAGATAGATATCTTGTATTTGGTTGTTAAATGTTAATAAAACTGAATTTAGGGACAGCTTGAATTTAAAGTTAAGAATCACCCAAAAATCAAAGTTAAATTTGGATTTTAATATTAGTATTGGAAAGTGGGTTTTTGAAATCAAAATAAAAGTATGTTAAAATGAGTACATTAGTGGAAATAGTTAGTTTTTAGTATTAAAAGATTAACAAAAATAAAGTGTAGAGTCTTATTAAGTAATTCGGCAAAAATAAAATCTGGTTGTTTACTAAAAACAAAGCTTTTAGATATTTATTAGAAGTCTGGCCTGCTCTATGCAAATTGTGAATAGCGGTATTTACTATAAGGTAGCGTAATAATTTGTCTATTAATTGTAGTCTAGTGAATGGTATAGCAGATTTAAACTTTCTTAGTATGATTTTGGAAATTTTTTAGTTGTGAAAATACAATTATAAAAAAATTAGAAAAAAAGACCCTAGGTGGTTTAGTTAAATATATAATATATTTTGTGTATTAGCTTTTGCTGGGGTAGTGACTATTGATTTATTGTAAAAATTATAGGGGTACATTATAAAGAGAGTATTTATTTTATTTTAAGTCCTATTTATAGCGGGTAAAAACCAACCCTAGGGATAACAGCGCAATTAACTAGAGGAGTTCATATTTATTAGTTAGATTACGACCTCGATGTCGACTTAGGGATAAGGGATGGTGTAGTTGCTATCTTTGTTTGTTTGTTCACCAAATAGTATCCTACGTGAGTTGGGTTTAGAACGGGGTAACCTAGTTTGGATTTTTTCTGTTAATATTTTTATTTATTTAGTACGAAAGGAATGATGAATTAGTTTGAATAATTTGTTGAGAAGCTTTGGAAGAAGCAATAAATTTTTGATTTATTGAAGGATGTTTATTGAGAATCCCTCAACAGACTGTGTGGAAAATAGGTTTATTATGTGGTGCCAGAGGAATGGGGTATTTTGATAAGGTGTTTATGTGTTTTTACACCCACATATTGAAAATGTTACGAAAACATCCTTTTCATTTAGTAGATGCTTCACCTTGGCCTGTGTTAGCTGCTTCTAGGGCTTTATGTATGGCGATAAGGTTATTAGTTTGGTTTCATAATAAGGTGGTAAGCTATTTAATTTTTTCAGTAGCTTTAACAAGTTATATTTCTTATCTTTGATGGCGTGATATTGCACGAGAGGGGTCTTATTTAAGGTTCCATTTATTAAACGTTCAACGGGGTTTACGTATTGGAATGGGATTATTTATCACTTCTGAAGTGTTTTTTTTTTTAAGATTTTTTTGAACCTTTTTTCATTCTGGTTTAGCAACAACGAGTGAGTTGGGTTATAGTTGACCTCCTATAGGAATGGACGTTTTAGACCCAATAGCGGTACCATTATTGAATACAGTGGTGTTATTAAGTTCGAGGGTGACTGTGACATATTCTCATTATAGTTTAGTTCAGGGGAGTTTTTGGGATTCTGTGGTGAGGTTAGGGTTTACATTAGTATTAAGGGTTTTTTTTACATTACTTCAGCTTATAGAGTATTTTGAGGCCCCTTTTACTATTTCTGATAGTGTTTATAGGTCAATTTTTTTTATGGCTACGAGGTTTCATGGTTTTCATGTAATTGTTGGTAGTATTTTTTTGGCAATTTGTTTATTACGAATAATTGAAGGGCAATTACTTAGGGATCATCATGTAAGGTATGAGTGTGCGATTTGATATTGGCATTTTGTTGATGTTGTTTGAGTTTTTTTATATATTTCTATTTATTGGTGAGGGAGTGTTTAATTGTGGGGATTTTAGTATTTATTATTATTTTAGTCAGGTTAAGGTTTAAGTTAGAGATGTTATTTTATTTATTAATATTGGAGTTATTTTTTTTGATTTTGGTTTTATTTGTAGGGGTTTATAGGGTAAGGGTATGATATGGATTTATTATATTATCTTTAGCGGCTTGTGAGGCTGTAATTAGGGTAGGTTTTTTAATTTATATAAAAATATTGAATTTATCGCTAGTTTATAAGGGAAAAGATGTGAGTGAATCGTTGATTAATATCTACTAACCATAAGGATATTGGGACATTGTATTTTATTTTTAGGATTTGGGCGAGGTTTGTTAGAACTAGAATGAGTGTGTTAATTCGAGTAGAGTTATCACAAGTTGGACAAGTAATTAGGGATGGTCAGTTGTATAATGTAATTGTTACGGCACATGCGTTTGTTATAATTTTTTTTTTTGTGATGCCAATTATGATCGGAGGATTTGGAAATTGGTTGTTGCCGTTAATATTAGGGAGTCCGGATATGGCTTTTCCGCGTTTAAATAATATGAGTTTTTGATTTTTACCCCCTGCATTGTTTTTACTTTTAGTAAGTTCTTTAATTGAAAGTGGAGCAGGAACGAGGTGAACGGTGTATCCACCGCTAGCTGGTAATTTAGCTCATTCAGGTCCTGCTGTGGATGCTGCTATTTTTTCTCTACATTTGGCAGGAGTGTCTAGTATTTTAAGATCTTTAAATTTTATAACAACTATGTTTAATATAAAAGCAAAAGGTTGAAGGATGTTTACAATACCATTATTTTGTTGGACGGTGTTAGTTACTACTGTGTTGCTTTTATTATCTCTCCCAGTTTTGGCGGCAGCTATTACTATATTGTTATTTGATCGGAATTTAAATACATCTTTTTTTGATCCTGCGGGAAGGAGAGATCCTGTGTTATATCAACATTTGTTTTGGTTTTTTAGGCATCCGGAGGTTTATATTTTAATTTTACCTAGATTTAGGATAGTGAGTCATATTATTATGTTTTATACTAATAAGGAGTTAGTTTTTAGATTTTATAGGATGATTTGGGCTATTATTAGAATTGGTTTTCTTAGGTTTTTGGTTTGGGCTCATCATATGTTTACTGCTGGGTTAGATGTTGATTCTCGTGCTTATTTTACCGCGGCAACAATAGTAATTGCAGTACCCACAAGGATCAAGGTGTTTTCATGAGTGGGTACTTTAATAAGAGCTAAAATTATTTGGCACACAGCAATGTATTGAGTTAGTGGTTTTTTATTTTTGTTTACTATTAGGGGGCTGACTGGGATTATTTTAGCTAATTGTAGTTTAGATTTAGTTTTACATGATACTTATTATGTTGTTGCCCATTTTCATTATGTGTTGTCGATGAGGGCGGTGTTTGCTATTTTTGCTGGATTTAATCATTGGTATAGGCTATTTACTGGGTTACAATTGAATGGGTTATTAATAAATGTGCAGTTTTGGATTATATTTTTAGGGGTTAATTTAACATTTTTTCCTCAACATTTTTTAAGGTTGGCAGGGATACCTCGACGATATAATGATTTTCCTGATTTTTATTTACTTTATAATGTGATTTCTTCTATTAGGTCTATTATGAGTGTGGCAGGGGTGGTTTTGTTTGTTTATGCTATTTGATTGTCGTTTGTTGAGGTGCCGGAGATTTACTATATTGATTCAAGTTTTAAGGCGATGGAATGAAGTTTAGGAACTCCTCCACCGTTACACACATGGGTAGAAGGTCCTATTACAATAAAGATATAAATAGAAA